GGCTTCTCTTGCATTACCGGGTATGAGTGGTTTTGTTGCAGAATTGATAGTTTTTTTTGGAATCATTACCAGCCAAAAATATCTTTTAATATCAAAATTAGGAATTACTTTTGTAATGGCAATTGGGATGATATTAACTCCTATTTATTCATTATCTATGTTACGCCAGATGTTCTATGGATACAAGCTATTTAATGCTCCAAACTCTTATGTTTTTGATTCTGGACCGCGAGAGTTATTTGTTTCGATCGCTATCTTTATACCTGTAATAGGTATTGGTATGTACCCTGATTTTGTTCTTTCCCTATCAGTTGACAAGGTCGAGGTTCTTTTATCTAATTTTGTTTATAGATAGTTTTCATAAAAAAATCATAGGATTTGTATAATTAAAAAAAGAAGTCTTTTTCCTCTCTTAAGTTAAAAATAACATTCACCCAATATGTTTGATCTTTGTGAGAACCGTGCGAATCCCCGCACTACTGGATTCACATGGTTCTCACTGGTTCATATAAAGTTTTTTTATATACAAACAACATATTCTATTTCTATTTTAAAATTCGCAAGAACCTTTCTTGAATTCAATTAGATGTTAACGTAAATGAACCATAACTATGTAGCCCTATTCCTAATAGATTGACCCCAAAATAGCATATCCAAATTATAAGAAAGCCCATAGACGCCACAATTGCGGAAATTTCAACCTGTAAATTTCTATTGGTTCTAGTATGTAAATAAACCGCAAATACGATCCAAGTAATAAATGCCCAAGTTTCCTTTGGGTCCCAATTCCAATAGGACCCCCATGCTTCATTAGCCCATACTGCTCCTGAAAGAATACCTATAGTTAAAAAGAGAAAACCTAGACTAATCACACGATAACTCCAATAATCCAACTGGTGAATCAATTGGGACCTGTAATAATTGTTAGCAGAAAAAAAAGAAGCATTTCCTAAAAAATTGTTTCTTTCATTTATGTATTGTATTTCACCAAAGGAAAGTTCCTCATTTAGTTTTAATAAAAAAGTATTCCTCTTACAAAAAAAATTTATGTTTTTTCGAAATGTAAGGACCAGAAGTGCTACTGATAATAATGATCCACATAAAAGAGCTGCATAGCCCAATATCATCATACTTACGTGCATTATTAACCACTCGGATTGGAGAGCGGGTACTAATATTGCGGATTGATGTATTTCAGTTAAAAGACCCGAAGTAGCAAAGCCTTGGGTAAAAATAACACTTGACACAGTTATTGTGCTTAAATGGCTTTTTTTTTTTTTTAAATATGGAACTATCTGAATAACTGATAAACTCCAAGAAAGAAAGATTAATGATTCATATAAATCACTTAGTGGGAAATGCCCCGAATAAATCCAACGAGTGACTAATAATACGGTTATACATAAAAAAGTAGCTATCATTCCCTTTTCTGACGAATCATTTAGTTTTATGATTTCATCGATTAATAAAGTTATCAAATTAATTGTAATTACAACGGAAACGATCGAAAAGGAAATATGAGTTAATATATGCTCTAAAGTTGAAAATATCATAAAAATTTTAAAAAGGAGGAATCCTTAAATATAAATCAGGAGTTGAATTCATTCTAGAATTTATAATATATTGTATCTATTTTCGAAGAGAAGGTTTGCCGCCACTCGGACTCGAACCGAGATGCTCTCGCACTGCTTCCTAAGAGCAGCGTGTCTACCGATTTCACCATAGCGGCTTGTTCGAATTCATAATAGCCTATTCATAGTCAATCGTCGAGATTTAAGGAGTCAACTAAATGAAATCTTTTTAGTCAAAATGAAAATGGATGAATAAAACTTTGTTCAAATACAAATTTGAAGGTTCATTATTCATTATTGTGGGGTATGGGTTTTATTTACCTTAGTGCTTTGGTGTAGTTTATGCTCTTCTATAATTCAATAGAATCGAACTATTGAAACTATAAACTTCAACCCTCTAGTTATTGATAGAACTATAAAAAATTTCTTTATTTTTTTTTCATAAAAGATTTATCATTTATATTTATATTATTTCCTAAAAGTTAAAAAATGTATTTTACCAATGAACAAAAAATAAGACCCGTTTTTATTATTTATTACTCAAAACTTGCACATTAATTCGGACAAAAAATTCCAGGCTTTTGTCGGTTGGGTTGAAAAAGACATATAAATGGTAAATTTATATATTCTAATAGATTAATTCAGAGAAATTAAGATAAATAAGAAGTCAGAAAGTTACACAAAAAATTTTAAAAATAAATGAATAAATTAATTTCAACGATGTATTAATTTTAACTAAAGATCTCTTTTTTACCCTTCTTCAATATATATATTCATATTTATAATATATATATAAATTCGATTATTGTAATTGTGACAAACAGGTTGATGGGGAAAAAAGACTCCCCCATCTCCAGAACAAGAAAATATACTAACATATACTAACAAAGGCTCAAGTTTTGTATCTTGTCTTTATTCTTTTTTTTCAAAAGCTTTTTATAATTTACTAACCCCTAAACCGAAGAATTATTATACATATCCTAATAGCGAAGCGAGTTCTAGTTCATATTGATTAGCCACAAACAATAGGTTTGTTGATTTCCTATTAAGAATGAAATGGGCCTATTTTTATATTCGGATTATTCCAATGTTTTATTTTATGACTTTTTTTGTCGCACAAAAAAACTTTTTGAGTTTCCGGTAGAAAGAGATTTACCTAATGACAACGCTTTTAAGGCTGCCCAATATCCCTTCCCTTTCCAAATATTTTTACGAATACGCTTTTTTGATAGAGAAGTACGTTTTTTTGGAACTGCCATTTAAAAATTAAGAGGTTACTCGTTGTTATAGTTGGATGTGAAAGACATCTATTGGTCAAAACGAATATATTCATTATCTAGTTATTTTCTAGAGAATAATTAGATAATATAATATATATTATCTAGAGAAAACAAAAAAAAAATATATATATATAGATAAAAAATATGCGAAAATCATACAAAATCTTACTATAAAAATATAATTAAATTGTTTTTTATACATAAAATAGACCGAAGGATTTAAGAACCCTTTAAGAACCCATTGCCTAATGAAAAGCCTAATTAAAACTTTAATTTTTTATATTAATTGGTCAAACTTGAGTAAAGAATACTTCGAAATTCCATTTTAAAATTCGAATCAAACTAGTAATTAAAGTAATGAATCCGTTAAAAGATACACGTTTTGTTAAAAAAAATCTTCGTTCTTTTTTTATTAAATTTGATTTTATTTTACCCCCTTTTGATAATTACCCCCTTTTTTTATAAATATAAAAATAAATCTTTAAATCTTATAGAAAATATAAAATGTTAGATATTATAGCGTTTCCTATAAATGTTTTTTTATTGAAACGGAAACTAATCAATCAGTTTTATACTGAAACAAGTTAATGATTTGGAACAAACTGACTAAAAAGCGAGATTTGTACAAAAATTGTACCTTAGTTAATCCTATGATTCATATTGATTCATATCGGATTTATTTTTAGTGTAATTTTTTATCATTATATCATTACTTTATGAATATAAAGTGATTTAATAATAATGAAATTTTGTATTTTCGTTATTTTAAGAAAAATCTTAGTTAATAACTAAATTCGCTTTTTATGAGCAAGTAGGTCATATCATTTGCCCAATTGTAACTTCTTTATTTTAATATTTAATTTGGAAAGACCCAGATAATATATAAAATTCGAAAAATATCTTTAAGTTAGTACATCTCTTTATTTTTTTATTGACCCCTTTTGTTTTGAAATTGAAAGGGGGTAGGATCCGGTAAATCGGAAACAATCAATTAAGAATAAAAAACTTTTTTATGGAACAGACATATCAATATTCGTGGATAATACCTTTCCTTCCACTTCCAGTTCCTATGTTAATAGGAGCGGGACTTCTTCTTTTTCCGTCGGCAACAAAAAGTCTTCGTCGTATGTGGGCTTTTCAAAGTGTTTCTTTGTTAAGTATAGTCATGATTTTTTCGATAAATCTGTTTATTCAGCAAATAAATGGCAGTTCTATCTATCAATATGTATGGTCTTGGATCATTAATAATGATTTTTCTTTAGAATTCGGTTACTTGATCGACCCACTTACTTCTATTATGTCAATATTAATCACTACTATTGGAATTATGGTTCTTATTTATAGTGATAATTATATGTCCTATGATCAAGGATATTTGAGATTTTATGCTTATATGAGTTTTTTCAGTACTTCTATGTTAGGATTAGTTACTAGTTCTAATTTGATACAAATTTATATTTTTTGGGAATTGGTAGGAATGTGTTCATATCTATTAATAGGGTTTTGGTTCACACGGCCTGTTGCTGCAAATGCTTGCCAAAAGGCATTTGTAACTAATCGTGTTGGGGATTTTGGTTTATTATTAGGAATTTTAGGTTTTTATTGGATAACAGGGAGTTTCGAATTTCGAGATTTATTCAAAATATTCAATAACTTGATTTCTAATAATCATAATGAAGTCAATTTTTTATTTGTTACTTTCTGTGCCGTTCTATTATTTTCCGGTGCGGTTGCTAAATCTGCACAATTTCCCCTTCATGTATGGTTACCGGATGCCATGGAGGGGCCTACTCCGATTTCGGCTCTTATACATGCTGCTACTATGGTAGCTGCGGGCATTTTTCTTGTAGCTCGGCTTATTCCTCTTTTCATAGTCATCCCTCACATAATGAATTTCATCTCTTTGGTAGGAGTAATAACAATATTATTCGGGGCTACTTTTGCCCTTGCTCAAAAAGACATTAAGAGAGGTTTAGCCTATTCCACAATGTCTCAATTGGGTTATATGATGTTAGCTCTAGGTATGGGGTCTTATCGAAGTGCTTTATTTCATTTGATTACTCATGCTTATTCGAAAGCATTATTATTTTTAGGATCCGGATCCGTTATTCATTCAATGGAAACTCTTGTTGGATATTCTCCAAATAAA